GAAAATTGGATTTAGACTTTATCGACTTATTTCATATCATGGTTCAGGCGTTAAAAATCAGTGAGGTTTACTCTTCCTTTTCGATGCCCGTGGAACTACTATCAATGGTTTACTTCTTGGGAATGTTAAAAAAAAAGATTACTACGTGATTTTTTGAATATGCCTATATCTATCGCTTTTGCTTCATTGATTTGATTCTCTCAATAGATACCGAGATTCATATTGGAAATCAAAAATATAGTAATTCAAACTATAAGACATAGGAATAATTCAGATTGATCAGAACAAATAGATATAGCAAATAACTGGAATTGGATGCTATGTCAATCCCATATATGGAATTGATATTCACATATATCAAGATAATATTGTAGATTGATATATAGATCCATATCAAATGCAGCCTCTATCTTTATTTTATTCCAGGGGGCAGCTTTATAACAACAATCTAACTAATAAATAGTATGGTAGAAAGAAATAGATGAATCTTTCTACCATACTATCTATCTATTAGAATACTGCCGATTCTAGTCCACTCATTTCATTTAAGACATAAAATTGGAATCTTTTTCATTTTATTTCGTCAATTTTGGCTAAGAACTCAGAAGTCAAGTTTCATTCAAATTAGTTAATAATTAATCGTTTTGACTGACTGTTTTTACATAAATGATAAGTAGAAAAGCGGTAGGAACTAGAATAAATAGTGCAGTAGCAATAAATGCAAGAATATTTACTTCCATAATCTCATCGGTTTTTTACTTTGCAATAACTCGGGATTTAATCCCATAGAGATGATAAATCTTTGGCCTGTAAATTCAATGAATGAATATTACCTCTCGATGATCTTGAATCAGATCAATATCATGAATAACAATATCTGAACTATCAAATCAATTCGTCGTCGAGAATTGAATAGTATAACATAGGAAGTTCTTTTATCCATACCGCCCCAAACTTGGATTGCTGACCTAATCCAAAATTCCTTTATTTATCATTTTTTATTATCTGTTCTTTTTTTCTCTCTAATCTATCTAGTTCCTTATTTTATTGTACAATCATCTGATGAAGTCTCATCAAATAGCTCTTCCACTTCCAGTCGTCACATAGTTACAAACCCAAACAAACAATAAAAGCTAAATGAAAAAAGAAATACGGATTTCCCTTTTGCTTTGACAATGGAATTCTTCCCCCGGTCCCCTTCATAAATCATAAAAAGGGAGAGATTTTTTGATATATTTATTTTATTGGATCCGTCGGGACTGACGGGGCTCGAACCCGCAGCTTCCGCCTTGACAGGGCGGTGCTCTGACCAATTGAACTACAATCCCAGGGAAATACGGGATCTAGCAGAAAATTTGATTTGTTTTTATCTCCGGATCGGGTATTTCTGAAGTACAAAGGGGGTTATATCATCTCATGGCGGATTGGCGAATTATTGGGCCGAGCTGGATTTGAACCAGCGTAGACATATTGCCAACGAATTTACAGTCCGTCCCCATTAACCGCTCGGGCATCGACCCAGGAAGAATCCATTTTCGACTTATTGGTAATCCATGATCAACTTCCTTTCGTAGTACCCTACCCCCAGGGGAATTCGAATCCCCGCTGCCTCCTTGAAAGAGAGATGTCCTAAACCACTAGACGATGGGGGCCTGCTTGACCAACGGCCATCATACTATGATCATAGTATGATCAGTTTTTTGAAATTGTCAATATAATCGAATGATTCTATCCGAGGGATCTTTCCCCCTTCCAGAATTGCATAGAATTGTTTTTTATTCGTCATTGACGAATTATTCATTAGAATCGACATTAGAAATCTAGTAGAAGAGGAGGATTTTTTCTCCAAGAATTTAGTTCAGAAGACAAGTGGAATCTCTTCATTTCATGATTCGATGAAATATCTTGAATTTTATGTTGAATTGCTAGGTGTATGTACATGTATCAATCAAGTGAATTTTGTTCTGGTGGGATCAATTCAATAAAAGAAAAAAGCAATTCGAGTCGGTCTTGAAACAATTCATTACATTTTCTCCTAGACTTCCTAGGTAAATCCATTTTTTTTATTATTCAACAATGAGCCGCTAGACACTATGTAGCTACTGCACGTACTTAATGCATATATACTTATGTTTATAATATATGTACATATAGATATTTTATCCACATAGTGAATAATTCCGGAATTAAATAAAAAAGGCCCTTTTAACTCAGTGGTAGAGTAACGCCATGGTAAGGCGTAAGTCATCGGTTCAAATCCGATAAGGGGCTTTGTAAAACCCCAATCTAGTATTCATATTTGATGGGAGAATTGTATTTTTATTTGTAATAAAAAAAGTAACTAACTGGATAATACATTATCATTATACTTAGTTATAAAGTTGAACATTTGTTTAGTCAATTTTCATTAGTATGAATTTAGGAATAATGAAAAGTCACTTCTTGAATCACCGAATAGTCCTATTTTCCATTATACCAACCAAATTGATTCGAAAGGTTA